TACCATTATACCCACAATGATCGGCCATACGATTGCTATTCATAATGGTAAGGAGCATTTGCCTATTTATATAACAGATCGTATGGTAGGTCACAAATTGGGAGAATTCGTACCTACTTTAAATTTCCGAGAACATGCAAAAAGTGATAATAAATCTCGTCGTTAATCTCATCTTAAAAAAATCTGGATAGATACTTATGATTCATTAGTAGGAGAGAAACCTTATGTCAAATTTTTTAAATAGGATACTAAACAGGAAAAAAACGGAAGACTACCCTCCTCTGCGTCCGCTAGGTAGCATACGGAAGAAAAAAAGGGAAGTATACGCGTTAGGTCGACATATATCTATATCTGCAGACAAAGCAAGAAGAGTAATTGATCAAATTCGCGGACGTTCCTATGAGGAAACACTTATGATACTAGAACTCATGCCCTATAGAGCATGTTATCCAATTTTTAAATTGGTTTATTCTGCAGCAACAAATGCTGGTTCCATTCTGGGTTCCGACGAAGCCAATTTAATAATTAGTAAAGCTGAGGTTAACGAAGGTACTACCGCGAAGAAATTCAAACCTCGAGCTCGAGGACGTAGCTATGCGATAAAAAGAACTACCTGCCATATAACTATTGTAGTAAAAGATATATCTTTAGATGAATATGAATTTGTATCACTATATTCGTTAAAAAAACCTAGATGGAAAAAGACAACTATGGTATATCACGATATGTATAGTAGTGGGGTAGTATGGGACAAAAAATAAATCCACTTGGTTTCAGACTTGGTACAACCCAAAGTCATCATTCTCTTTGGTTTGCACAACCAAAAAATTATTCTGAGGGTCTACAAGAAGATCAAAAAATAAGAGATTTTATAAAAAATTATGTACAAAAAAATATGAGAATATCCCCCGGCGCCGAGGGAATTGCACGTATAGAGATTCAAAAAAGAATCGATTTGATCCAGGTCATAATCTTTATGGGATTCCCAAAGTTATTAATCGAAAGTAAACCGCAAGGAATCGAAGAATTACAGATGAATCTACAAAAAGAATTTCATTATGTGAACCGAAAACTTAACATTGCTATCACAAGAATTGCAAAACCTTACGGAAATCCTAATATTCTTGCGGAATTTATAGCCGGACAATTAAAGAATAGAGTTTCATTTCGAAAAGCAATGAAAAAGGCTATTGAATTAACTGAACAAGCAGATACAAAAGGAATTCAAGTACAAATTGCAGGTCGTATCGACGGAAAAGAAATTGCACGTGTCGAATGGATCAGAGAGGGTAGAGTTCCCCTACAAACTATTCGAGCTAAAATTGATTATTGTTGCTATACAGTTCGGACTATCTATGGGGTATTAGGCATCAAAATTTGGATTTTTATAGACAAGGAAGAAGAATAAGAAAACTTTAATTCTTTTTCTGGCCAATCAACGCAAGCAATTCTAATTCTTAATTCTATAGGGTTGAATAAAAATTCGATTGAACTTTTCATATAATTGCTATGCTTAGTGTGTGACTCGTTGGTTTTTTTTAGGGTTAGGATTAAAAAAAGGCCAGCCCGGTAGTATGAAAACCAACTCATCACTTCGTATTATCTGGATCTAAAGAACCAGTCAAGATATGAGAAATCAATCATATCTTTGTAGCAACTGCATTTTTTTTGAATAAACTTGAATTCTAAGTTGAAAGCAAAATACAGAAGAAAGGTGTGGATAAATGGAAGGATGAGAGAAAGAAAGAAAAAGAATATCAATGATATAGAATTCCAATATGTAAGGTCTATGAGTCATCTCATAAAAGACAGTGTAATAAAGCATCAATACTAATTGATTCATCCATAATGAAACATTAAATGAATCCTTCTTATAGTTATAGAAGAAAAAAATCAAGAGCTTCGAGCCAATAAAGACTAAGAAGGTTGACTCAAGAATAAATTAGATTATGAGCTCCGTTGTAGAATTCTGACCTAACCATTAAATACGAAGCGGTGGGAACGATGGAACCTGTGAATGCAAAAGATTTTATTGAACAAATGAATCTTACTGATTCACTAGTCGGGATGGCGAAATGAACCGGAAATCAATTCATCTATTCTGAGAAGTCATGAGCAAGTGCTACGACTGAAATAGAGATTGCAAGAGTAAATATTCGCCCGCGAAAACTTTCTTTTTTTTGGATAAAGGACAAAAGAAAATCAAAATTTATTATCACATTAGAAACATTTTTTTTTTATAAAAATGTTCTAATATCTACTAATATCTTATCTATTCAAATATCTATTCAAATTAATTGAAATTCAATTTTGAATCCTTTTAGTCGCGAGGAGCTGGATGAGAAGAAACTCTCACGTCCAGTTCTGTAGTAGAGATGGAATTCTGAAACAACCATCAACTATAACCCCAAAAGAACTAGATTCCGTAAACAACATAGAGGAAGAATGAAGGGAATATCTTATCGAGGTAATCATATTTGTTTCGGTAAATATGCTCTTCAGGCACTTGAACCTGCTTGGATCACATCTAGACAAATCGAAGCAGGTCGACGAGCAATGACACGAAATGCACGCCGTGGTGGAAAAATATGGGTCCGTATATTTCCAGACAAACCAGTTACAGTAAGACCTGCTGAAACACGTATGGGTTCGGGGAAAGGATCCCCTGAATATTGGGTAGCTGTTGTTAAACCGGGGCGAATACTATATGAAATGGGTGGAGTAACCGAAAATATAGCTAGAAGGGCTATTTTAATAGCAGCATCTAAAATGCCTATACGAACTCAATTTATTATTTCGGGATAAAAATGTAGAACCGACAGAGATGAATCTTAGGGATGAAACAAAAAGGCAGGTTTCTTTTTTTGGACAAACAATATTTCTTTTATTTTCTTCATCCTTTGCATTGGAAGAATAAACAAAAAATTTGATATGATTCAACCTCAGACCCATTTAAATGTAGCGGATAACAGCGGGGCTCGAGAATTGATGTGTATTCGAATCATAGGAGCTAGTAATCGTCGATATGCTCATATTGGTGACGTTATTGTTGCTGTGATTAAAGAAGCAGTACCAAATATGCCCCTAGAAAAATCAGAAGTAGTGAGAGCTGTAATTGTTCGTACCTGTAAAGAACTAAAACGTGACAGCGGTATGATAATACGATATGATGACAATGCTGCAGTTGTGATTGATCAAGAAGGAAATCCAAAAGGAACTCGAATTTTTGGGGCAATCCCCCGTGAATTGAGACAATTGAATTTTACTAAAATAGTTTCATTAGCTCCCGAGGTATTATAAAATAAAATGAGATCGTGATATCTTTGGGGTATTTGAAAGAAATAGATTAAGAACTAGATTAATTCGTAGATTGTGTCTCACGCATATACCTTGCAAAATTCCTATTCATAAATCAATAAAAAAAAAAAAAGAAAAACATGTTGATTATATCCAATTTTGAGACACCAATAATTTTAGTTCATCATGGGTAGAGACACTATTGCTGAGATAATAACCTCTATACGAAATGCTGATATGGATAGAAAAAGAATTGTTCGCATAGCATCTACTAATATTACCGAAAATATTGTTAAAATACTTTTCCGAGAGGGTTTTATCGAAAACGTCAGAAAACATCGAGAAAAAAACAAATATTTTTTGGTTTTAACCCTTCGACATAGAAGGAATGGGAAAAGACCCTATAGAAATTTTTTAAATTTAAAACGGATCAGTAGACCCGGTTTACGAATCTATTCTAACTCTCAACGAATTCCTAGAATTTTAGGTGGGATGGGAATTGTAATTCTTTCTACTTCTCGGGGTATAATGACAGACCGGGAGGCTCGACTAGAACGAATCGGTGGAGAAATTTTGTGTTATATATGGTAATCCATTTAATATCCAAATGGGATCCGAAACCTCTTCCTATTTGTAAAAAAAAAAAGAAAAGGGGTGAGTTGTCTAATATCGTCTTTCCTCCATTAATTGATACTTCAGGGGGGCTTTACCTGAAATGAAAGAACAAAAATGGATTCATGAAGGTTTAATTACTGAATCGCTTCCCAATGGCATGTTCCGAGTTCGGTTAGATAATGAAGATCTGATTCTAGGTTACGTTTCAGGAAAGATCCGACGTAGTTTTATACGGATACTGCCAGGAGATAAAGTCAAAATTGAAGTAAGTCGTTATGATTCAACCAGAGGACGTATAATTTATCGACTCCGAAACAAGGATTCGAAAGATTAGGTCATTTTTATTCGATACGATTCGAGATGCAAAATTTCAAGAAACTTATTTTCTACCAAAAAAGAATAAAGAATTAAGATAAGGAATGACAAATATGAAAATAAGAGCTTCCGTTCGAAAAATTTGTGAAAAATGTCGACTAATCCGTAGGCGGGGGCGCATTATAGTAATTTGTTCCAACCCGAGACATAAACAAAGACAAGGATAATCAGACCCGCTAAAGGGCTCAATGTACAAATAAGAAATCTGTTTTGACATAAAATGGATATATCCATATATTTCTGACTCATATTTATGAGATGATACAATATGGCAAAAGCTATACCGAGAACTGGTTCACGTAGGAATGTACGTATTGGTTCACGTAAGAGTGCACGTAGAATACCAAAGGGAGTTATTCATGTTCAAGCAAGTTTCAATAATACCATAGTCACAGTTACAGATGTGCGGGGGCGGGTGGTTTCCTGGTCCTCGGCCGGTACTTGTGGATTCAAGGGTACGAGAAGAGGGACACCCTTTGCCGCTCAAACTGCCGCAGCAAATGCTATTCGTACAGTAGTCGATCAAGGTATGCAACGAGCAGAAGTCATGATAAAAGGTCCCGGTCTCGGAAGAGACGCAGCATTACGAGCTATTCGTAGAAGTGGTATACTATTAACTTTCGTACGGGATGTAACCCCTATGCCACATAATGGCTGTAGACCTCCGAAAAAAAGACGTGTGTAGAAAGTGAAGAAATTTCAATAGAAACAAG